GTATCCAACAAGCTTGTCAACTTTTTTTGAAATGATACAAAAAAGGATGCTTTTTTTAACAACAGAAAAACTATCCTCTGGAGAATTGTATAATAATTGGAGTTACACCAATGAAGAAAAAAGAAACAACTTAAATAAAGAGTTTAGAAATCGAATCGAAGTTTTAGATAAAGGATCTATTGCGCTAAACGTACTTGACGTACTTGAAAAAAGAACTAAATTTTGTAATGATGAGACAAAAAAAGAATACTTACCTAAAAAATATGATCCTTCTTCGTATGGACCTTATCGTGGAAGAATAATTTTTTGTTTTTCACCCGTAATACTAAATGAAACTTCTCGCAAAAATGACATCGGGACCATTTGGATAAATAAGATTCATAGTCTACTTATTACTAAGAATTATCCCAAAGTTCAACAGACACTAAACAAGTTTAATAGAAAATTAAACTCATTTTCAACAGAAAAGGTATATTCTTTTTTTCCAGAGCACACACAAAAAAAAATTGATTCAAAGAAGCGAATCCTAATTTTAAAAATTTTATTCGATGTAGTTATAATGGATCCCAATGACCAAAGAATTCAATATATTGGAATAAAAAAAATTAGCAAAAAGCTTCCTCGATGGTCGTACCACTTAATTAATGGTTTAAAAAAAAAAAATAAAAAAAAGGAAGAAATCGCAGAGGAGGGGATTCATTCAAGGAAGTTCAAGCGCATATTGATTTTTACTCCTAAACAGCCAAATAGCGATACTTATACCAATACCAAATATACTAAGAAGCCTGGGCAACCAAAGAAAGTAATTTTGATCGATTATTTACAACAATCAGATTTTCGTCGAGGTCTAATAAAAAGCTCCATGCGCGCACAAAGACGTAAAACCGTTACTTGGGAACTGTTTCAAGCAAGTATGCATTCCCCCCTTTTTTTGGACAGGATAGACAAACCCCTGTCTTTTGATATTTACGAACTGATGAAAGTCATTTTTAGAAATTGGATGTGGGAACAAAAAGACCAAAAATTTTCTGATTATACAACCGAAAGGACAAAAAAAATGGATAACCAAGGGCAGGACAAAAGAGAAAAATACAAAAGAAAAGCAAAAGCACGGATAGGAATATCTATAGAAGAAATCTGGAATACATTTTTGTTTCTTCAAATACTAAGAGGCTCTCTGTTATTAACTCAATCGATTCTTAGAAAATATATTATATTACCTTCACTGATAATAGCTAAGAATATCGCCCGCATGCTCCTTTTTCAAATTCCCGAGTGGTCTGAGGATTTAAAGGATTGGAATAGGGAAATGCATGTTAAATGCACCTATAATGGTATTCAATTATCCGAAAGGTCATTTCCGAAAAATTGGTTAATAGAGGGTATTCAAATAAAGATCCTATTTCCTTTTTGCCTGAAACCTTGGCACAGATCTAAGCGACAATCCCTTCAGAAAAATGCAATAAAAAAAAAAAAAGGAGAAGAAAGAGAAACCCATTTTTGTTTTTTAACAGTTTGGGGAAGGGAAGCTAACCTGCCTTTTGGTCCTCCCCGAAAACGACCTTCGTTTTTTGAACCCGTTTTTAAAGAACTAAAAAAAAAGATTCGAAAATTGAAAATGAAAACAAAGTCTTTAAGAGTTTTAAAAGAAAGAACAAAATTTTTTCAAAAAGTCGAAAACAAAACAAAAAAATGGGTCATCAAAAGCATTCCATTTCTAAAAGAAAAAGAAAGAGTAAAAGAGCTTTCAAAAACAAACCAAATAGCATTATTTGGGTTGAGAGAAGTAGATGAATTGGGTGAAACTAAAAAAAATTGGATAATCCGTAATCAGATGATTGACGAATCGTCCAGTCAAATTCGATCTATAGATTGGATAAATTTATCGCTGCCCGAAAAAAAAATGAAAGATCTGACTAATAGAACAAACAGAATTCGAAATCAAATAGAAAAAATTACAACAGAAAAGAAAAAAGGACTGCTAACTCACGAAAGAAATATTAGTTCGAACAAACCAAGTGATCGTTCTAAAATATTAGGATCATCAAAAAAAAATTGGCAAATAGAAAAAAAAAGAAATACTCGATTAATCCGTAAATCTTATTTTTTTATAAAATTTTTCCTTGAAAGGGTGTACATAAATATGTTTCTAGTTACCCTTAATATTCAAAAAATCCATGCAAAACTTTTTTTTGAATCATCAAAAAAAATAAAAATTATTGAGAAAAGCTTCCAGAATAATAATAATGAAACAAATCAGAAAAGAATTAATAAAACAAGTAAAAAAAAAATTCACGTTATTTCAACTATAAAAAAATCTCGTAATAAGAATTCAAAGCTTTTTTGTGATTTATCTTCTTTCTCACAATCACAAGCATATGTATTTTACAAATTATCACAAACCCAATTCGTTCACTTTTATAATTTCAGATCTGTCTTTCAATATCAATATGAAGGAACATCTCTTTTTCTTAAGAAGGAAATAAAAGATTATTTTCAAAAACAAAGAATTTTTCATTACGAATTAAGACATAAGTCTTTTTGGAATTTTGAAATGAATCAATGGAAAAACTGGTTAAGGGGGCATTATCAATCTGATTTATTTCAGATAAGGCGAAATCGAGCCAATCAACACTCTATGACTCAAAATAAAGATTTAAGCAAAAAGAATTCCTATGAAAAAAATGGATTAACTCGTTATGACAAACAACATTTTTTTGAAACGGATTTATTACAAAATCAAAAATCGAATTTTAAAAAACACTATAGATATGATCTTTTATCATATAACTCTATTAATTATGAAAATAAGAAAGACTCGTATATTCCGAAATCACTATTCCAAGTAAATAATAAACAAGAAATCTTGAATTTTTCTAATTACAACATAAAGAAGGGCAAATTATTTGATATATCGGAAGGTAACCCTATTAATAATTATCTAGAAGAAGATGCTATTACGGATATGGAGAATTTTTCGGATAGAAAATATTTTGATTGGAGAACTTTAAAATTTTGGCTTAGAAATAAAGTTGATATTGAATCCTGGGTTGATATTGGTGCCAATAGGAATCCAAATACTAAGATTGGGGCTGATAAGTATCAAATAATTGATGAAATTAATAAGAAAGTTCTTTTTTATCTTACAATTCATGAAAATGAAGAAATTAACCCATCCAATCAAAAAAAGTTCTTTTTTGATTGGATGGGAATGAATGAAGAAATACTAAGTTGTCCTATATCAAATCTGAAGTTTTGGTTCTTCCGAGAATTAGTGCTACTTTTTAATGCATATAAAATGAAACCCTGGATCATACCAAGCAAATTCCTTCTTTTCCATTTTAATGAAAATGGTAATAAAAACATAACTGGAAAGAAAAAGGAAGATCTTTTTATATCATCGAATCAAAAAAAATCTCTTCAATTACACATATACAATGGAAGTCAAGAAGAAAAAGAACCCACAGACCAAGGGAATCCTCGATCAGATGACCAAAACCAAGTAAGTCTTGGATCAGCTCTCTCAAACAAAAAAAAAGCTGTTGAAGAAAACTCCTCGGGATCAAACATCAAAAAACTTAAAAAGGAAAAGCAATACAAGAGCAACATAGAAGTAGAACTTTCTTTATTCCTAAAAAAATATTTGTGTTTTCAGTTGAGATGGGATGGTTTTTTAAATCAAAGAGTATTCACGAATATCAAAATCTATTGTCTCCTGCTTCGACTGAAAAATTCAAGAGAAATTGCTATATCGTCTATTCAAGGGGGAGAAATGTGTCTGGAGATTTTGATGAGTCATAAGGATTTAACTCTTACAGAAGTGTTGAAGAGGGGAATATTGATTATCGAACCGCTTCGTCTGTCTGTAAAAAATGATGGACAGTTTTTTAGATATCAAATCGTAGGTATTTCATTGGTTCATAAGAATAGGCACAAAATTACTAAAAGATACCGAGAAAGGGGCAATGTTGATAAACGCAAAATTTATGAATTCATTACAAGCCCTCAAAGAATGACTGGAAATAGAGACAAATATAATTCTGATTTGCTTGTTCCTGAAAATATTTTCTTCCCTAACCGTCGTAGAGAATTGAGAACTCTAATTTGTTTCAATTGGAAGAATAGAAACGGTATTCAAAGAAATTCCGTCTTTTGTAATAACGTAAAAAAAGGTGATCACGATTTGGATAAAAGCAAAGATCTTGCTAGAGGGAAAAATAAACAAATTAAAATAAAGTTCTTTTTTTGGCCCAATTATCGATTAGAAGATTTAGTTTGTATGAATCGTTATTGGTTTAATACCAATAATGGCAGTCATTTCAGTATAATAAGGATACATATATACCCATGATTGCAAAGTTGTTACTAGTAGGTTTCAGTGAGATCTCTAAATGAATCAACATAATCGTTTTTTTTTTTAGGTCTCGTTTTTTCTCTTTTGAAAAAAAATACCATCCCCTTTAATCCCTAATGAAATTTAAAGTTGGATTGATTCTTGATTGATTTTATCGAAAGTTCATAGCGGCCTTAACTTAAACTTAAAATAATTGTGTATATTAAATTCAAATGACTAGCATTATTATTACTGATCAAGTAAATTTCTCATATTAAAAAAAAAGAAAGGGAAAAGAGGATTTCGTTTTATGGTAAAAAATTCATTCATCTCAGTTACTTTTCAAGAAAAAAAAAAAAAAAACAGTGGGTCTGTTGAATTTCAAGTATTCAATTTCACCAATAAAATACAAAGACTTACTTCCCATTTGGAATTGCACAGAAAAGACTATTTATCTCAGAGGGGTCTGCGGAAAATTCTAGAAAAACGCCAACGGTTACTATCTTATTTGTCAAATAAAAATAGCATACGTTATAAAGAATTAATTAGTCAGTTGAATATTCGGGAGTCGAAAAATCGTTAATTCGAAAAATGATTTTGAATTATTTGATTTATTAGATTTTGAATCTTGATAACTTCTTTTCGTTTTCAACAATTCATGTAAGAATTAATCGAGGAAAAGCCTATGAGTATACTACCTACAAGAAAAGACTTTATGAGAGTCAATATGGGACCTCACCATCCATCAATGCATGGTGTTCTTCGTCTCATCGTTACTCTAGATGGTGAAGATGTTATTGACTGTGAACCAATATTGGGTTATTTACACAGAGGGATGGAAAAAATCGCGGAAAACCGAACTATTATACAATATCTGCCTTATGTAACACGTTGGGATTATTTAGCTACTATGTTTACAGAAGCAATAACTGTAAATGGACCAGAACAGTTGGGAAATATTCAAGTACCTAAAAGGGCCAGCTATATCAGAGTAATTATGTTGGAGTTGAGTCGTATAGCCTCTCATCTGTTATGGCTTGGCCCTTTTATGGCAGATATTGGTGCACAGACCCCTTTCTTCTATATTTTCAGAGAAAGAGAATTTGTATATGATCTATTCGAAGCTTCTACCGGTATGAGAATGATGCATAATTATTTTCGTATCGGAGGAATAGCGGCTGATTTACCTCATGGCTGGATAGATAAATGTTTTGATTTCTGTGATTATTTTTTAACGGGGATTGTTGAATATCAAAAGCTTATTACGCGAAACCCCGTTTTTTTAGAACGAGTTGAAGGAATAGGGATTTTTGGTGGAGAAGAAGCAATAAATTGGGGTTTATCAGGACCAATGCTACGAGCGTCTGGAATAGAATGGGATCTTCGTAAAGTTGATCATTATGAGTGTTACGACGAATTTGATTGGGAAGTCCAGTGGCAAAAAGAAGGAGATTCATTAGCTCGTTATTTAGTCCGAATCGGTGAAATGACAGAATCCGTAAAAATTATTCAACAGGCTTTGGAAGGAATTCCGGGGGGGCCCTATGAGAATTTAGAAACCCGATGCTTTGATAGAGAAAACGGTCCGGAATGGAATGCTTTTGAAGATCGATTCATTAGTAAAAAACCTTCTCCTACTTTTGAATTGCCGCAACAAGAACTTTATGTGAGAGTTGAAGCCCCAAAAGGAGAATTGGGAATTTTTCTGATAGGAGATCAAAGTAGTTTTCCTTGGCGATGGAAAATTCGCCCACCGGGTTTTATCAATTTGCAAATTCTTCCTCAGTTAGTTAAAAGAATGAAATTGGCTGATATTATGACGATACTAGGTAGTATAGATATCATTATGGGAGAAGTTGATCGTTGAAATGATAATTGCTACAACAGAAGGACAAGATCTCAATTCTTTTTCCCGATTGGAATCCTTATCCTTAAAAGAGGTCTATGGGACCATATCGCCGTTTGCCCCTATTTTGGCTCTTGTATTAGGAATCACAATAGGTGTATTAGTAATTGTGTGGTTAGAAAGAGAAATATCCGCAGGAATACAACAACGTATTGGACCTGAACACGCCAGCCCTTTGGGAATTCTTCAAGCTTTAGCAGATGGGACAAAACTACTTTTCAAAGAGAGTCTTCTTCCACCTAGAGGAAATACTCGTTTATTCAGTATTGGACCATCTATAGCAGTCATATCAATTCTACTAAGTTATTCAGTAATTCCTTTTAGTTATCACCTTGTTTTAGCGGATCTCAATATTGGTATCTTTTTATGGATTGCCGTTTCAAGTATTGCTCCTATTGGACTTCTTATGTCAGGATATGGATCAAATAATAAATATTCCTTTTTAGGTGGTCTGCGAGCTGCTGCTCAATCGATTAGTTATGAAATACCATTAACTTTATGTGTTTTATCAATATCTCTACGTGCGATTCGCTAAAACATACGCTTTTTTCCTATTCTTTTCATTCTAGAAAAAAAGAATAGGAATGGATATCCGCATTTTTTTTTTTATTCATTTATTTATTCTTTAGATTAATAAGGTTAATAAAAAATTAGATAGTTATATATGAGTGAAAGAAAACAACTTCGAAATTCGCAGTAAAGCGGATTGAGTCTCATTTCCTATGTACAGGAGTTAAGTGAAAATAAACAAAGGTGAAAGAAGTCCTTTACCCCAAGTCCCAAGATTGGTTGATTGGTCATCCTGGCTTGAAGCGGGCTCAAAAGTCAAACGTATGGAGTTTTCACTATCGTTTGTATGTACTGTAATATATATATTACTCAAGGGGGATTAAAAAAAATGGGTGGGTGGATAGTAAGGAACACTAAAATACACACAAAGGATTAGTAATGGGGATTATGTAAATTAAGTAAAAAGATACTTCTGCATAACAGAAAAAGAATACTAATTGGGGCTTTAAGTTGGTAGAAATGATCGGGTAGTACTCCCCACAATTCCGATTCAGAGTATGCTCTTATCCACCAATTAAAGAAATTACTATCAGGAACGAAATAATCCTTTACTCTTTTTAGGCCCCCTTTTCTCAGAAAGAAGAAGAGGAACAAAAAAATAGAAAAAAAATACAATTACAATAGAAATAGAAACAAAAGAGATTTTGTTGATTATTTCTTTCATATCTTCATAGAAAGCAAATTTGTGTCATGATTCATGAACTAATGATGGTTCAAAATATCAATAGATATTTCTATAAATAGATATTTCTATAAAGAGTATTTTATTGAAGGATTGATTAAATTATTACTCAACACAAAAAATTGAAATTATTAAAGGATGAGATCAATTCAGAAATACTTTTTTATTTTTTCTTATAGCAGACAGAATTCCTTTGGTATAATTGGGGACCCTCCAAGAGATTTTGACTCTACTTATCCTATAACCATATCAAAATAACTAATACTTGCCCGGTCCTTACATTTATTTGTGGCCCTGAGGAGCCGTATGAGGTGAAAATCTCATGTACGGTTTTGTAATAGCGATGGGAACAGTAATGTTATCACCGACTATGATTATCTAATAGTTTAAGTACAGTTGATATAGTCGGAGCACAATCCAAATATGGGTTTTGGGGGTGGAATTTGTGGCGTCAACCTATAGGGTTTATCGTTTTTATAATTTCTTCTCTAGCAGAATGTGAAAGATTACCTTTTGATTTACCAGAAGCAGAAGAAGAATTAATAGCAGGCTATCAAACCGAATATTCAGGGATAAGATTTGGTTTATTTTACGTTGCTTCCTATCTAAATCTATTAGTTTCCGCATTATTTGTAACAGTTCTTTACTTGGGCGGTTGGAATCTTTCTATTCCGTACATATCTGTTCCTGAGCTATTTGAAATAAATACAGCGGATGGAATCTTTGGAATGACAATTGGTATCTTTATTACATTAGCTAAAACTTATTTGTTCTTGTTCATTCCTATCACAACAAGATGGACTTTACCTAGACTAAGAATGGACCAACTATTAAATCTTGGTTGGAAATTTCTTTTACCTATTTCTCTCGGTAATCTATTATTAACAACCTCTTCCCAACTCCTTTCACTGTAAAGAAGGGGGGAATACGGCTTGCCTCAAACAAGAGAAAGAATAAAATAAAATTATTCATAGATATTCACGATATGTTCCCTATGGTAACCGGGTTCATGAATTATGGTCAACAAACAGTACGAGCTGCAAGGTACATTGGTCAAAGTTTCATGATTACCTTATCCCAAGCAAATCGTTTACCTGTAACTATTCAATATCCTTATGAAAAAGTAATCACATCGGAGCGTTTCCGTGGTCGAATCCATTTTGAATTTGATAAATGTATTGCTTGTGAAGTATGTGTTCGTGTATGTCCTATAGATCTGCCTGTTGTTGATTGGCAGTTGGAAACTGATATTCGAAAGAAACGATTACTTAATTACAGTATTGATTTCGGAATTTGTATTTTTTGTGGAAACTGCGTTGAGTATTGTCCAACAAACTGTTTATCAATGACTGAAGAATATGAACTTGCTACTTACGACCGTCACGAATTGAATTACAATCAAATTGCTTTAGGTCGTTTACCAATGTCAGTACTTGACGATTTTACAATTCGAACAGTTTTGAATTCATCTCAAAGAAAAAAGAAAAAACGGGTAAATCTCTTGATTAAAGAATAATTGGAAATTACTAAGGTTCGATTTTGGTATAAAGGAATAAGGTCTTTCTCTTTGTTTGGTCAATAACTACAAATCCCAACTATTGATTGGATGATGAGAAGTATGAATAATTTTGTATTGAAAGTCTATTAATATCCATAATTATTTTGAAATATAGACTTTCAGTTTCAAACTGCCATTTCGAATAAAGATAAAGAACGAAATTGAGCCAATAACTGTACCTACATCAATTTACACTTATTAGATTCGAATTTAATTCAATGGAAAATGTCTCATAAAAAGTTTTTCCTGGTCGGTTCAATAAGGTCATGAAAAAACATTTCGATTTATTTATCTCTTATTTTAATATAATGGATTTACCTGGACCAATACATGATTTTCTTTTAGTTTCTCTAGGATCGGGTCTTATATTAGGGGGCTTGGGAGTGGTATTACTTACCAACCCAATTTATTCTGCTTTTTCATTAGGATTGGTTCTTGTTTGTATATCCTTATTTTATATTCTATCAAATTCGCCTTTTGTAGCTGCTGCACAGCTCCTTATTTATGTAGGAGCTGTAAATGTTTTACTCATATTTGCTGTAATGTTCGTGAATGGCTCAGACTATTACCAAGATTTTCATTTTAATCTTTGGACTATTGGGGATGGAGTTACTTCCCTGCTTTGTACAAGTCTTTTTTTGTCGTTAATCACTACTATTTTAGACACGTCGTGGTACGGTATTATTTGGACTACACGATCCAACCAGATTATAGAGCAAGATTTGATAAGTAATAGTCAACAAATTGGAATTCATTTATCAACCGACTTTTTTCTTCCATTTGAACAAATTTCGATAATTCTTTTAGTTGCTTTGATAGGTGCAATTGCCGTGGCTCGTCAGTAAAAAAGCTTTATAACTAGCAACGGCAATCCAAATTCAACCTTTTTCTGTGTTATCACATCCATTTGCCTGCAATTCTATTTGAATACTCTTTCATGTATAAGAAATTTTTTGATTTTGATCTATTAGCAATATATTTTTTGTTCTATACTTGTTACATTCTAAGCAATCAAATCACTTGAATTATTGTTCAGATTGAAATGACTTGAAATTGGTACGGAGCTGGTCAATGATCCTCGAGCATGTACTCGTTTTGAGTGCTTATTTATTTTCTATTGGTATCTATGGATTAATAACGAGCCGAAACATGGTTCGGGCCCTAATGTGTCTTGAACTTATATTAAATGCGGTTAATATAAATTTTGTAACATTTTCCGATTTTTTTGATAGTCGGCAATTAAAAGGAGATATTTTCTCAATTTTTGTTATAGCTATTGCAGCCGCTGAAGCAGCTATCGGATCAGCTATTGTTTCGTCAATTTATCGTAACAGAAAGTCGACTCGTATCAACCAATCGACTTTGTTGAATAAATAGTATTTAGACATCAGAATATTCATTAATTTGAATTAGCATATAGAATACGTCGTAGCCGCGACCATGTTTGCGAAAACATCACGTAAGAAATCAAAGTACTTTTGTTCCTTTTTATGAGTTGATCCAGAAAAGGATTAATTAGAAAAATTCTGGTAAATCATTGATTCATCTGATGTTTAAATATATGATTGATTTCCAAATTTTACTAGATCGAAATTTTATGAGTTCTAAAATTGATAGATCCAATGTCACATTCAGTAAAGATTTATGATACATGTATAGGGTGTACTCAATGTGTCCGAGCATGTCCCACGGATGTATTAGAAATGATACCTTGGGATGGATGTAAGGCTAAGCAAATTGCTTCTGCTCCAAGAACAGAGGATTGTGTTGGTTGTAAGAGATGCGAATCCGCCTGTCCAACGGATTTCTTGAGTGTTCGAGTTTATTTATGGCATGAAACCACTCGAAGCATGGGTCTAGCTTATTGATATTGATACGTTCCCCACAACCCCACTTGAATTCAATTTTGAATACATTTTTTTTACTTACCGATTACCGACAAAAACCCGTACTCGAAAAATAAAAAAAAATATAGATCTATAAGAATCTATTCTATTTTTCAAGCACGGGTTTGTCTGATTCGAGTTTATCTTGTCTTTACCACGAATTATTTTCCTTGGTTAACAATAAGTGTCGTTTTTCCGATAACCGCGGGTTCTTTAATTTTTTTTTTACCCCATAGAGGAAATAAGATGACCAGGGGGTATACCTTATATATATGCGTTTTAGAACTCCTTCTAACGACCTATGCATTCTGTTATCATTTCCAATTGGACGATCCATTAATCCAACTGGCAGAGGATTATAAATGGATCGATTTTTTTTGTTTTTACTGGAGATTGGGAATAGATGGACTTTCCCTAGGACCTATTTTACTGACGGGATTTATCACCACTTTAGCTACTTTAGCGGCTTGGCCGGTTACTCGGAATTCCAGCTTATTCTATTTCCTGATGTTAGCAATGTACAGTGGTCAAATAGGATCATTTGCTTCTCGAGATCTTTTACTTTTTTTCATCATGTGGGAGTTAGAATTAATTCCTGTTTATCTACTTCTATCCGTATGGGGTGGAAAGAAACGTCTTTATTCCGCTACAAAGTTTATTTTGTACACTGCAGGAGGTTCCGTTTTTCTATTAATAGGAGTTTTGGGTATCGGTTTATATGGTTCCAATGAACCGACATTAAATTGGGAAATATTAGCGAATCGATCGTATCCCGTGGTACTGGAAATACTATTCTATCTTGGATTTCTTATTGCTTTTGCTGTCAAATCACCGATTATACCCTTACATACATGGTTACCAGACACCCATGGAGAGGCCCATTACAGTACTTGTATGCTTCTAGCCGGGATCTTATTAAAAATGGGAGCATATGGCTTGGTTAGGATCAATATGCAACTATTACCGCACGCTCATTCTCTATTTTATCCTTGGTTGATCATAGTAGGCACAGTGCAAATTATTTATGCAGCTTCAACATCTCCTGGCCAACGCAATTTAAAAAAAAGAATCGCGTATTCCTCCGTATCCCATATGGGTTTCATAATTATAGGAATTGGCTCGATAACCGATACGGGACTCAACGGAGCCATTTTACAAATAATTTCTCATGGGTTTATTAGCGCTGCACTTTTTTTCTTGGCAGGAACAAGTTATGATAGAATACGTCGTGGTTATCTCGACGAAATGGGCGGATTGGCTATACCAATTCCAAAGATATTCACGATATTTAGTATCTTATCAATGGCTTCCCTTGCATTACCGGGCATGAGTGGTTTTGTTGCAGAATTGATAGTCTTTTTTGGAATAATTACCAGCCAAAAAATTTTTTTAATGCCAAAAATACTAATTACTTTTGTAATGTCAATTGGAATGATATTAACTCCTATTTATTCATTATCTATGTCACGCCAAATGTTCTATGGGTACAAGCTATTTAATACCCCAAATTCTTATTTTTTTGATTCTGGACCACGGGAGTTATTTGTTTTGATCTCTATTCTTCTACCCGTACTTGGTATTGGTATTTATCCGGATTTCGTTCTTTCACTATCAGTGGACAAGGTCGAAGCTATTCTATCTAATTTTTTTGTATAGATTATTTTCCTAAAAAAATAAAAAGAAACTTGAATTGGAACCAAACCCCTTTGGCGTTTGTGAGAACCTTTTGAACCACTACACTACTTGATTCAAAAGGTTCTCGGCGGTTTCCACTCAGTTTCGTTTATATATATGCGCTGTCATATGTTTGTGTTCATCAGGCCCTTATCTTTTCTTCAATTTTCAATTCAATTCGATGTTAATCGTTAATAAAAGGAACCATAACTATGTAACCCTATGCCTAATAGATTGACCCCGAAATAGCATATCCAAATTATAAGAAAGCCCATGGAAGCTACAATTGCGGAATTTACACCTTCCAAATTTTTATTTGTTCGAATATGTAAATAAATCCCGAATATAGCCCAAGTAATAAATGCCCACGTTTCCTTTGGATCCCAATTCCAATATGACCCCCATGCCTCATTAGCCCATACTGCTCCTGAAAGAATACCGATGGTTAAAAAGATAAATCCTAGACTAATAATATGATAACTCCAATGATCCAACTGTTGAATCAATTGATACCTGTAAAAATTTCTAGCAGAAAAAAAATAAGTGTTTAGTAAAACATTGGTTTTTGCATTCATGTATTGTATTTCACCGAAGGAAAATAACTCGATTGCAGCTCCATTTAATAAATTATTGCTTTTACAAAGAATCCTTATCACTTTTCGAAATGTAATGACTAGAAGAGCTGTGGATAATAATGATCCACATAAAAGAGCTGCATAGCCTAATACCATCAGACTTACATGCATCATTAACCACTGAACTTGGAGAGCGGGGACTAATATTCCGGATTGATGCATTTTGGTTAACAAACCCGAAGTTGCAAAGCCTTGGCTAAAAATAACACTTGGCGCAGTTATTGCGCTTAAATAAATTTTATGGTTTTGTTTTTTAAAATAGAAAATACTATGAATAATGGAGAAACTCCAGGAAAGAAAGATTAATGATTCATATAAATCACTTAATGGAAAATGTCCAGAATAAATCCAACGAGTGACTAATAATCCTGTTAGACAGAAAAGGGTAGCTATCATCCCCCTTTCTGATGAATCAGATAGTACTATGATTTCATCGACTAATAAGGTTATCAAATGAATTGTAATTCCAATTGAAACAACCGAAAACGATATATGAGTTAATATATGCTCTAAAGCTAAAGTTGAAAATATCATAAAAAAATTATAAAGTAAATAAAAGGGAGGAGTCCCTCAAGTATACAGAATGGAAATCAAAAATGGAAATTCCATTCATTATAGGACTCTTTATATATCTTTTATAAGATGTTATGCCGCCACTCGGACTCGAACCGAGATGCTCTAGCACTGCTTCCTAAGAGCAGCGTGTCTACCGATTTCACCATAGCGGCTTGTTTGAAATCATACTAACTTTTTTTTATTCAATCGTCGAGATTGAAAGAGTCTCTTTTTTGTCGTCTTATTTAATAAAACAGTTGTACCTAACTAGTTGTTACTTCGATCCGGGGAAAAAGAAAAACAAAAAAACGGTTCGTTCTCTTTCTCTTTTTTCATTTTTTAATGATTCATTTCGCATTTTAATGATTCATTTCGCATTTATCTGATTTTATGAATCTAAAACAAAAAAAGAAATCGAATATTTTTTTCTTTTTTATGGATCACGATCACAATTTCAGCGCGGCATCCGAGAATTCAAAAGGATTTATTTAATTTGCATAACCTTTCTCGTATCCTAATCGTTAGATTTTTTCAATAAGAATTTTTCTTAGGGTTTATCAAACCAATTAGGTATTGGGATGGGCATATCATATAAAAGAATTTCAATTTCTATTGTCCTACTTCAAAAATTTCTTTCTAAATACGAATTCTAAAAATCGATATTTTTATATGGATCCTCCCTTTCAAGCATAGGGTTTTATTCCTTATAATTTTTATACTAATGGATCCTCCCTTTCAAGCATAGGGTTTTATTCCTTATAATTTTTATACTATTCGTATAGAATATCCACCTAAATGGGGAAAGGCGCTTGGAGGGAAAAGGCGGAATATATAATGATTCAGAAAAATAATGATTCAGAAAGTGAAAGTTCCAAAAAAGGTTTTATACTTTTTCAACAACCCATTACTTTTGTTACTTTTGTCTAAAGATTTTATATCTGCTATTGTATAGCATAAATACAAAAGGATAAATAGAAAAGAAAAAAAAAAAGAAAACACAAAACCTTTATTATTGTCTTATTTATAAGTGAGTTGGACGATGGGGAAAATAAGAATCCCCATCCTTGGAATGAAAAACAGACTCAAATATAAATAAGGGGGAAACTATCAATTTTGTCTTTATTCTTTTTTCAAATTTCGAAAAAAGTACCCCTTTTCGAATTCGGTAGACAAATCAATTGGTTCAAATGGTTCAAAACCAAGACATTTGGGAAAGGAAATCATTATTGCCTACTTCATTAAAATAAGGTATAAATTCTAAACGTTTTATTATTTATTTGTCGTACAAAAAACCTTTTGAATTACCGGTTGAAAGGGATTTTGATAACGAAAAAGCTTTCAACGCTGCTGAATATCCCCCTCTTTTCCAAATATTTTTCCGAATACGTTTTTTTAATATAGAACTGCGCTTTTTTGGAACTGCCATTCAAAAAATAAAAAGTTATTCATTGCAAAAATTGGATGTGAAAGACATTTTTTGTTTAAAACAAATCATTTTTTTTTATTATTCATTTCATTATCTGGCTATTTGTTCTCTAAATTTGACTATCTTTCTAAATACTACCTTTATAAACTTTATAAAAAAATTGAAATAGAATATAGAAAAAGAGTATAAAATATTACTAAAACAAAAAAGAAAAACAATATAATAATAATCTAAAATAATATCATTTTTTTTTTCAATTTCTATTCCATACAATATCTTAGGAAGAAGAATTCTTATTTCGGAATTTTTTGTGATACCCTTCCTTCTACCACTCTTCAAATCGATATCTATGTGGATTATACCATATAATCTAAATCGAATGGATTGAAGTTGATCAAAAAACAAAAAAAGCAAAAGTCTTTTCCTTTCTATCTATGGTGTTGTTATGTTGCATTTGTAGATAAAAAATATATCAAACAAGCTTAAGAACGGAATCCTTACCTACCTAATAAAAACTTTAATCTTTTTTTCTAGTAATTGATTATTAAATGCCATTTATTGGAATGGAACACAACTAAGGAATGGAACACAACTAACCGTCTCGAAATAAACTAGTTCTAGTTAATGATTCTGAATAAACAAAGGAAAATACCAAATTCTTTTTTTTTATACCTTATTTTAGTAATCCCTTTTTAAAGCGATAAGAGCCGATGAATCAGAAAAATTAATTAAGAATAAAAAAGGTTATTATTATTTTTATGGAACATACATATCAATATTCCTGGATCATACCTTTCATTCCACTTCCAGTTCCTATGTTAATAGGGGTGGGACTTCTACTTTTTCCAATGGCAACAAAAAATATTCGCCGTATATGGTCTTTTCCTAGTATTTTTTTGTTAAGTATCGTTATGCTTTTTTCGGTCAATCTATCTATTCAGCAAATACATAGAGGTTCTATCTATCAATACATATGGTCTTGGACCATCAATAATGATTTTTCTTTCGAGTGGGGACACTTTATTGATCCGCTTACTTCTATTATGTCAATATTAATCACTACAGTTGGAATTCTGGTTCTTTTTTATAGTGATAATTATATGTCTCATGATCAAGGATATTTGAGATTTTTTGCTTATATGAGTTTTTTCAATACTTCAATGTTGGGATTAGTTACAAGTTCGAATTTCATACAAATTTATTTTTTTTGGGAATTGGTTGGAATGTGTTCTTATCTATTAATAGGGTTTTGGTTCACACGACCTAGCGCGGCGATTGCTTGTCAAAAAGCATTTGTAACTAATCGTGTAGGGGATTTTGGTTTATTATTAGGAATCTTGAGTCTTTATTGGCTAACAGGTAGTTTCGAATTTCGGTATTTGTTCGAAATATTCAATAACTTGATTTATAAGAATGAGGTTAACCTTTTATTTGTTACTTTGTGCGCCTTTCTATTATTTGCCGGCGCAGTTGCTAAATCCGCACAATTTCCCCTTCATGTATGGTTACCTGATGCCATGGAAGGGCCTACTCCTATTTCGGCTCTTATCCATGCCGCTACTATGGTAGCAGCGGGAATTTTTCTTGTAGCTCGTCTTCTTCCGCTTTTCATAGCGATACCATGCATAATGAATCTAATATCTTTGATAGGTATAATAACAGTATTTTTAGGAGCTACTTTAGCTCTTGCCCAAAAAGATATTAAGAAAAGTTTAGCCTATTCTACAATGTCACAATTGGGTTATATGATGTTAGCTCTAGGTATGGGGTCTTATCGAGCCGCTTTATTTCATTTGATTACTCATGCTTATTCAAAAGCCTTGTTGTTTTTAGGATCCGGATCAATTATTCATTCAATGGAAGCTATTGTTGGATACGCTCCAGATAAAAGCCAGAATATGGTTCTTATGGGCGGGTTAAAAAAGCGCGTGCCAATTACTAAAACTGCTTTTTTATTAGGTACACTTTCTATTTGTGGTATTCCTCCCCTTGCTTGTTTTTGGTCCAAAGATGAAATTCTTAATGATAGTTGGTTATATTCACCGTTTTTCGCAATAATCGCTTCTTTTACAGCCGTATTAACCGCATTTTATATGTTTCGGATTTATTTACTTACTTTTGAGGGACATTTAAATGTCCGTTTTCAAAAGTACAGTGGTAAAAAAGGAAATTCCTTCTATTCAATATCTCTATGGGGTAAAGAAGAGCTAAAACCAATTCAAAACAAATTTCTTTTAGTCGCTTTATTTAAAATGAATAATAATGCAAGGATTTC